ATATATTCAAATAAAAAAATTAGAAGTGATTAAATAATATTACTAAGTTACTGTCAAAAAATTTATTTGTCTTTTTTTTTTATTACTACTAAATAAAATTGTGATTTGATGCAGATACAGAAAAAGTGAATTATAATTCCGTATTACAATAATTTATATACATATATTAAGAATAGAACAAAGATTTACACAACAAAAACTACTTAATATTAATTATATAATAAAAAAACTTTACCGAAAACAAAGTTATTTGAGTTTGATTATTTAGAATTATTAAGGAATGAATTTGAATTATGCAATTTAGTGATTGTCTTCCAGTACACTAAGTGATCTTTTTTTATTTGCAAAAAAGAGTATTATAATCGATATTTTTTTTATATATGATGTGAAGAAATCTCATAATTTTTTTGATAATTTGATAATATAATCTATCAGTACGGATTTCAAACGTTAAATAAAAAAAGTAAAAAAAAAATACAGTTGGGTTTTAAACCTTTGAATGTCTTTTTTGTTTTGAAAATAATATATAATAAAATTTGAAAGAAAAAAATAACTCGATATGGAGTACGAAAGAATAGAATAATAAATGTCTTTGACATCCAATTATACCACTGAAATTTTTTTTCATTTTTGAATGGCAGTTCCAAAAAAACGTACTTCTATCTCGAAAAAGCGTATTCGTAAAAAAATTTGGAAAAGGAAGGGATATTGGACATCGTTGAAAGCTTTTTCGTTAGGGAAATCACTTTCTACAGGTAATTCAAAAAGTTTTTTTGTACAACAAAATAAATAAAAAACACTATAATAATTAGAATTAGCCTAATTTAAAAACCGATTTTTTAAAATCCATATAAAACAAAATAGGAACCAAAAGAATAAAAAAAGACAATATATAGATAAAAAAGAAAGGTTCACATTTTTTTTAGTTCCAAAAAGGGGATTCTTTTTTTCCCCATTACTACCTTTATGCAATAATAAATAAAGATCTTTTATTTCCTCTTAATGAGGAAATAAAAGATCTTTAAGCGAAATCAACAGGTTCTTCAAATTAATTTAAGGGATCAAAAAATCTTATGTTTGTACAATATAAAAATAAAAAGATGCATAAAAAAAATTTTTGATAATTATTATTTTTTTCTCTTGAGCAATTAGGAAAATCTGCTTTTATTTCAAATTTCTAAGGGTTTTCAAGAAGTTTTAATTTTTAGAAAAAGCATTTTTTTATTAATGGAACTGAAAAATTGAATTTATCCGTTTTTTTATCATATAAATGAAAAAAAAAAAGGATAAAGAGCATTTAGAGTTTTCTCTTTGGGTTGAAGTTCCAACTACTTGAATTTAGTTACATTTTTCGTTGTATTCTAGAAAAAATATAAAGGCCAAAAAGTTAATTTAAATAATTTGAAATAACTCAGATAAAAAAAAAAAAAGATCTTAATTGAATTAAAACCTCAATACCTATTTAAAAAAGTTTTTATTCATTAAATCAATTGGAAATTTGAGTCAATTAGCTTCTTTAGTTAAATTTGAATCTCGACGATTGAATAAAAACTTGTTAGTATTGTTTTGAACAAGTTGCCGCTATGGTGAAATTGGTAGACACGCTGCTCTTAGGAAGCAGTGCTAGAGCATCTCGGTTCGAGTCCGAGTAGCGGCATAAAATCTTATAAACGAGATATTTTAAGTTTTAGAATCAAAATAATACCCAACTTTTTTTTTCTAAAATCGGGTAAACCCTAGTATTAATTTATTAATTTTTAACAAATTTTTTATGATTTTTTCAATTTTAGAGCATATATTAACTCATATATCTTTTTCGGTCGTTTCAATTGTACTGACAATTTATTTTTTAACTTTATTAGTTAATTTAGATGAAATCATAGGATTTTTTGATTCATCAGATAAAGGAATCATAATTACGTTTTTTGGTATAACAGGATTATTATTCACTCGTTGGATTTATTCAGGACATTTTCCATTAAGTAATTTATATGAATCATTAATTTTTCTTTCGTGGGTTTTTTCAATTATTCATATGGTTTCCTATTTTAATAAAAAACAACAAAATCACTTAAACGCAATAACTGCGCCAAGTGCTATTTTTATTCAGGGTTTTGCTACTTCAGGTCTTTTAAACAAAATGCCTCAGTCTGCAATATTAGTACCAGCTCTCCAGTCCCAGTGGTTAATGATGCACGTAAGTATGATGATATTAGGCTATGGCGCTCTGTTATGCGGATCATTATTATCAATAGCTCTTCTAGTGATTACATTTCGCAAAGTCGGCCCTACTTTTTTGAAAAAGAATATAAAAAAAAAATTTTTATTAAATGAATTATTTTCTTTTGATGTACTTTACTACATAAATGAAAGACATTCTATTTTACTACAACAAAACATTAATTTTAGTTTTTCTAGAAATTATTATAGGTATCAACTTATTCAACAATTAGATTCTTGGAGTTTTCGTATTATTAGTCTTGGATTTATCTTTTTAACCGTCGGTATTCTTTCAGGAGCTGTCTGGGCTAATGAGACGTGGGGTTCATATTGGAACTGGGATCCAAAAGAAACTTGGGCGTTTATTACTTGGACTATATTCGCAATTTATTTACATATTAAAACAAATAGGAATGTTAGGGGTATAAATTCTGCAATTGTGGCTTCGATAGGTTTTCTTTTAATTTGGATATGCTATTTTGGCGTCAATCTTTTAGGAATAGGTTTACATAGTTATGGTTCATTTACATCGAATTAAATAAAACAGTAACAAACAAAAAGGAATCCAAATCTAAATAAAAAAAATAGCATCTATATCTAACTTCATATACGTTAAGAAATCTCATTTAGTTTTAGTAGTAAATCATCAAGAACCTTTTGAATCAAGTAATACAATGATTCAAAAGGTTCTCACAATACAAAGACCAAAGACTTCTGATTACAATTCACTTTAATGCTTTTTTTTATTTCCTGAAAACTATCCATAAAAATAATTAGATAAAATGGACTCGACCTTGTCACTTGCTAATGAGAGCACAAAATCAGGATAAATACCAATACCAATTATGGGTAGAAGAATGGAGATTGAAAGAAATAACTCTCGGGGTCCAGAATCAAAAAACGAAAAGTTTTTGACATTAATTAACTTGTATCCATAGAACATTTGGCGTGACATAGATAATAAATATATAGGAGTTAATATCATTCCAATTGCCATTACAAAAATAATTAAAATTTTGGAAATTAAGAAATATTTTTGGCTGGTAATTATTCCAAAAAAAACGATTAATTCTGCAACAAAACCACTCATGCCGGGTAATGCAAGGGAAGCCATCGATAAAATAGTGAACATTGTAAATATTTTTGGAATGGCTATCGCCATTCCACCCATTTCATCAAGATAAACAAGCCTAATTCTATCATAACTCGTTCCTGCCAAGAAAAAAAGTGCAGCCCCAATAAATCCATGAGAAATTATTTGTAAAATAGCTCCATTAAGTCCAGGATCCGTTATAGAACTAATACCTATAATTATAAAACCCATATGAGATACAGAAGAATAGGCTATTCTCTTTTTTAAATTACGTTGACCGGGAGATGTTGAAGCTGCATAAATTATTTGGATTGTACCGACTACCATCAACCACGGAGAAAACATAGAATGAGCGTGGGGTAATAATTCCATATTGATTCGAACCAACCCATATGCTCCCATTTTTAATAAGATTCCAGCGAGAAGCATACAGGTACTGTAATGTGCCTCACCATGGGTGTCAGGTAACCAAGTATGTAAAGGTATAATCGGTAATTTGACGGCAAAAGCAATAAGAAATCCAATATAAAATAGTATTTCGAGTGTGACAGGATAGGATTTATTAGCTAAGAGTTCTAAATTTAATGTTGGTTCGTTCGAACCATATAAACTTAGACCTAAAACTCCTATTAATAAAAAAATAGAACTTCCTGCCGTGTATAAAATAAATTTTGTAGCTGAATACAGACGTTTCTTTCCACCCCACATGGATAAAAGTAGATAAACGGGAATTAATTCTAATTCCCACATGATGAAAAAAAGTAAAAGATCCCGAGAAGAAAATGATCCTATTTGACCGCTGTACATTGCTAACATCAGAAAATGGAATAATCGGGAATCCCGAGTAACTGGAAAAGCCGCTAGAGTGGCTAAAGTAGTAATAAATCCCGTCAGTAAAATAGTTCCTATAGAAAGTCCATCTATTCCCATTCTCCAGTAAAACTCAAAAAAGTTAATCCATTTATAATCTTCGGACAGTTGAATTAATGGGTCGTCCATTTTAAAATTATAACAAAAGGCGTAGGTCGTTAGAAGAAGTTCTAAGATACAAATGCATATAGTATACCATTTATTGACTTTATTTCCCCTATGCGGGAGAAATAACATTAATAAACCAGCAGATATTGGAAAAACAACAATTATTGTTAACCAAGGAAAATCATTCGTGGTAAAGACAAGATACACCAGGTCCAAAGAACGCGTACTCAAAAAATATATAAATAAAAAAATATAATTTAACTTTTTTGAGTACGAGTACTTGTCAATAAAAAAGAATAAAATGTATTAAAAATTTATTCAAATGAGGTTTTCGGTAACGTATCAATAAGCTAGACCCATACTTCGAGTTGTTTCATGCCATAAATAAACTCGAACGCTCAAAAAATCTGTTGGACAGGCGGATTCACATCTCTTACAACCAACACAGTCCTCGGTTCTTGGAGCGGAAGCTATTTGCTTAGCTTTACATCCATCCCAAGGTATCATTTCTAATACGTCTGTAGGGCATGCTCGAACACATTGAGTACATCCTATACAGGTATCATAAATTTTTACTGAATGTGACATAGGATCGATAGTTTGTTGAATGTCATAAATTTTCAATCTAGTAAACTTCTAACTGACTGATATATTAAAATACTAGATGAAGCAATGATTTCCTTTAATAGAATTTTTGTAATGAATTCTGGCTCAATTGATAAAAAATGGGGCTAAAATACTTTGATTTCTTAGATTTTTACAAATATAATCTAGTAGGTCATAACCTATCATATATGCAAATTTCAATCTATAATTTTTTTATTTATGCTACTTATTTAATAAGGTCGATTGGTTTATGCGAGTTGATTTTCTGTTACGATAAATTGACGAGACTATAGCTAATCCAATAGCTGCTTCAGCGGCTGCAATTGCTATAACAAAAATGCAAAAAATATCCCCCTTTAGTTGGGAATTATCAAAAAAATCAGAAAATGTTACGAAATTCATATTAACTGCATTGAGTATAAGTTCAAGACACATAAGAGCCCTAACCATATTTCGACTTGTGATCAATCCATAAAGACCGATCAAAAATAAATAGGCACTCAAAACAAGTACATGTTCGAGTATCATTCAACAACTCCTTATCAATTTTGATTCATTTCAATATGAAAAATAATTCACCGAATTCGATCAACTAGGATATAACACAAAAGTACGAATAAAAAAAAATAGTAGGTAAAAAAAATGTCAAATATATATCAAATAGAAAAATGGATATTTAAAATATGAAATAGTATTCAATCAAATTTAATGGAATGAACGGAAAAAAATCATAACATACACAAAGTTTTCTTTGGTCTTTACTAATTCGAACATTTTTTATTGACGAGCCACAGAAATTGCACCTATCAAAGCAACTAAAAGAATTATTGAAATGAGTTCAAATGGTAGAAAAAAATCTGTTGATAAATGAATTCCTATTTGTTGACTATTACTTATTAAATCTTGCTCTAGAATCTGGTTTAACCTTGTAGTCCAAATAACCCCGTACCATGACGTATCGAGAATAGTAGACATTAATAAAAAAAGAATAGTTGTACAAACCAACGAAGTAATCCCATTCCCAACGGTCCACAGATTGAAATCTTTAGAATATTCTGAATCATTCATGAACATCACAGCAAATATGATTAAAACATTTATGGCCCCCACGTAAATAAGGAGTTGTGCAGCAGCTACAAAATGGGAATTTGATAAAATATACAATAAAGATATACAAACAAGAACAAATCCTAAGGAAAAGGCTGAAAATATTGGGTTGGGAAGTAATACCACTCCCAGACCCCCTACTAGAAGACCGGATCCGAGAAAAACTAAAAGAAAATCATGTATTGGTCCAGGCAAATCCATTATATTATTAAAATAAGAAAAAAATAGAAATCCTTTTCATGACCTTATTAATTTAACCAGGAAATTTGTTTTTAATATGTTTCTAATAGAGTGAAATTAGAATCTAATGGATATGAATTGATGTAGATACAATTATTAGACAGTTTCTCTGTTTTTTATTCTAAAGTGTATTTTCAACCTATCTATTTCAAGAAAGTAATTACGAATATATTATATTAAAAGAATGCACCTTAATACTGAATATTATTATATAAATACAATACAAGTTTTTAATTATATTCTTTATATAATTATATAATTCAACAATTTTGAATTATTTTTTTAATCAAATTTATGGGTTTAACCCATTTTTTGTTTGAGGTGAATTCAAAATTGTTCGAATAGTGTAATCGTCAATTACTGACATCGGTAAACGACCCAAAGCTATTTGATTATAATTCAATTCGTGACGATCATAAGTTGAAAATTCATATTCTTCAGTCATTGACAAACAATTTGTTGGACAATACTCAACACAATTACCACAAAATATACAAATTCCAAAATCAATACTGTAATTAAGCAATCGTTTTTTTCGAATATTAGTTTCCAATTTCCAATCAACAACAGGCAAATCTATAGGACATACTCGAACACATACTTCACAAGCAATGCATTTATCAAATTCAAAATGGATTCGACCGCGGAAACGTTCCGATGTTATTAATTTTTCATAGGGATATTGAATAGTTACAGGTAAACGATTTGTGTGGGATAAAGTAATCATGAAACCTTGACCAATATACCTTGCAGCTCGTAGGGTTTGTTGACCATAATTCATGAACCCGGTTATCATAGGAAGCATATTGTAATTATCTCTGAATAATTTTATCTTTGTTTCTTTCTCTTGTTTAAAACAAATAATGAATATGTTGGATTCATTTTCAATTTAGAGTGAAAAGAGTTGGAAAGAAGTTGTTAATAATAGATTACCAAGGGAAATAGGTAAAAGAAATTTCCATCCAAGATTTAATAGTTGATCCATTCTTAGCCTAGGTAAAGTCCATCTTGTTGCGATAGAAATGAACAAGAACAAATAAGTTTTAGCTAATGTAATAAAGATACCAATCGTTGTTCCAAAAATTGGATCCCTTTGAAATAGCTCCAGAATAGATATATACGGAATCGAAATATTCCAACCGCCTAAGTATAGAACTGTTACAAATAATGAGGAAATTAATAGATTTAGATAAGAAGCAACGTAAAATAAACCAAATTTGATACCTGAATATTCAGTTTGATAACCTGCTATTAATTCTTCTTCCGCTTCTGGTAAATCAAACGGTAACCTCTCGCATTCTGCTAGGGAAGAAATTAGAAAAATGATAAAACCTATAGGTTGACGCCACAAATTCCATCCCCAAAAACCATATTTTGATTGTGCCTCAACTATATCAACTGTACTTAAACTGTTAGATAATCCTAGTCGGCAATAACATTACTATTTTCACCGCTATTACAGAACCGTACATGAGGTCTTCGCCTCATACGGCTCCTCGGGGGCTATAAATAAATCTAAGGACCGGATTAGTCTTATTTAGATGGATATGATGTGTTCTAAAATGGATTAAATATATTTGGGGTCCCGAATTATACCAATGGAATTCTGTCTGCTCAAATTCTAAGAATAAAAAAGCGCTTCGGAATTCATCTCATCCTTTACAAATTTTAATTTCTATTTGTTGAGTAATAACTTCCCCCTTTAATAAAATACTCCTTGTAAAAATAAAACTAGGTATTTCAGCCTATCGTGGTTTTCGATTACGAAAAAGAATTAGACATCCTATTAGTTTATTATTCATGACAGAAATTCTATTTTATTTTCGAAATATATGAAAAAAAAAAGATCCTTGTTTCGTTGCTATTCTTCTTTCTTTTTTAGAAAAAAATGGGTCGACTTATAAAAAATAAAGGATTATTTCGTTTCTGATAGTCATTACATTTGTCGGTGGATAGGAGCATACTCTGAATCGGAATCTTGGGGAGTACTGTCTGATCATTTCTACTAATTTCAAGCCCCAATTAACATTCTTTTTTTTTTTATCTTATGTTATGCATAAATATCCTTTTCAATTTGGTTAATCTCTATTACAAATTCTTTGTGTATTTTAGTGTTTCTAACCATCCACTCACTTTTACCTAATTGCCGTTCACTTTGTAATACATGTATGTTAATCTATATAACTGATAGTGAAAACGTCATCCGGTTAATAAATTTCACCCGCTTCAAGCCAGGATGACTAATCAACCAACCTTGGGGTAAAGTTATTCTTACCATTATGTTTATTTCCGTTTAACCTTTGTACATAGGAAATGAGACTCAATTTTTCTTTTTACTGCTAATTTCTGAGCAGTTTTTTTTCACTCATATATAACTATCAAATTCCTTTTATTAAGATTATATATATTCCGTTTTTTAACTTATTCGTCTAGAAGAAACGGAATAGTCAAAATAAACGTTTATGTTTCAACGAATCGCACGTAGAGATATTGATAAAACACATAGAGTTAATGGTATTTCATAACTAATCGATTGGGCAGCAGCTCGCAGACCACCTAAAAAAGAATATTTATTATTTGATCCATATCCTGACATAAGAAGTCCGATCGGAGCAATACTTGAGATGGCAATCCATAAAAAAATACCGATATTGAGATCCGCTAAAACAAGGTGATTGCTAAAGGGAATTACTGAATAACTTAGTAAAATTGAGATAACTGCTATAGATGGTCCAATACTAAATAAAGGAGTATTTCCTCTAGATGGACGAAGATTTTCTTTGAAAAGTAGTTTTGTCCCGTCGGCTAGAGCTTGAAGAATTCCCAGCGGGCCGGCGTATTCAGGTCCAATACGTTGTTGTATCCCTGCGGATATTTCTCTTTCTAACCACACAATTACTAGTACACCTGTTATGATTCCCAATACAAGAGAAAATATAGGGACAAATATCAATATGAGTCCATAGACCTCTTTTAAAGATTCCAATCTAACAAAAGAATTTATAGTTTGGACTGCTGTTGCATAAATTATCATTTTAACGATCAACTTCTCCCATAATTATATCTATGCTACCGAGTATCGTCATAATATCAGCCAATTTCATTCTTTTAACTAGTTCAGGAAGAATTTGCAAATTAATAAAACCCGGCGGTCGGATTTTCCATCTCCAAGGAAAACCGCTTTGATCTCCTATGAGAAAAATTCCCAACTCCCCTTTTGGAGCTTCAACTCTTACATAAAGTTCTTGTTTCGATAGTTCAAAAGTAGGAGAAGGTTTTTTACTAATGAATCGATATTCAAAATCATTCCATTCTGGATTCCTTTTTCTATCAAAGACCCTGCTTTCTAAATTTTCATAGGGACCTCCTGGAAGTCCTTCCAGAGCCTGTTGAATAATTTTTATGGATTCTGTCATTTCGCTAAGTCGCACTAAATAACGAGCTAATGAATCTCCTTGTTTTTGCCACTGAATTTCCCATTCAAATTCATCGTAAGACTCATAACGATCAACTTTACGAAGATCCCATGGTATTCCGGATGCGCGTAGCATTGGTCCGGATAAACCCCAATTTATTGCTTCTTCCCCACCAATAATCCCAACCCCTTCAACCCGTTCTAAAAAAATAGGATTTCGTGTAATGAGTTTTTGATATTCAACAACCTCTGTTAAAAAATAATCACAAAAATCCAAGCATTTATCTATCCAACCATAAGGTAAATCAGCCGCTATTCCTCCAATACGAAAAAAATTATGCATCATTCTCATACCGGTGGCAGCTTCGAATAGATCATATACAAATTCTCGTTCTCTGAAAATATAGAAAAAAGGAGTCTGTGCACCAATATCTGCCATAAAAGGGCCGAGCCATAACAGATGAGAAGCTATACGACTCAATTCCAGCATAATTACTCTGATATAGCTGGCCCTTTTAGGAACTTGGATATTTCCCAACTGTTCTGGTCCGTTTACCGTTATTGCTTCTGTAAACATAGTAGCTAAATAATCCCATCGCGTTACATAAGGTAAATATTGTATAATTGCTCGGTTTTCTGCAATTTTTTCCATTCCTCTGTGTAAATAACCCAATATGGGTTCACAGTCAACAACATCCTCACCATCTAGAGTAACAATTAAGCGAAGAACACCATGCATGGATGGGTGGTGAGGTCCCATATTGACTATCATAAGATCTTTTCCTGTAACTGGTCTCTTCATAAGTTTTTCCTTGATTCGTTCTGGCATGAATTAGATTGCTGAAAAAGAAATTTATCAAAAAATTCAAGATCTAAAAAATGCACTAATTCACAATTTTTGAATTTAACGAGTTTTTAATTCCCGAATATTCAACTGATTAATTAATTCTTTATAACGTACTCTATTTTTTTTTGACAAATAAGCCAGCAGTCGTTGACGTTTTCCCAGAATTTTTCGTAGACCCCTCTGAGATAAATAATCTTTTCTGTGCAATTCCAAATGTGAAGTAAGTCTTCGTATCTTATTAGTGAAACTGAATACTTGAAATTCAACGGATCCCCTGCTTTCTTCTTTTTGTTCTTGAAATGAAATGAATGCATTTTTTATCATAAAAAGAAATCCTTCCCTTTTTAATATGAATTGAAAGATATTAATTTTACTGATCAGTAATAATAATGGTAGTTTTTTTGTACAAGGATCGGAATTTAATTATCAACTTCTTAATTCTTCATTTTATAAAAAAAAATCTAAATTTCGATCGCAAAAAGGAGGATTCTTTTAATTTATTTATGGATCTGCTCTGATTGGTATCTATGTTATTGATTAAATTAATCTCATGTATAAAGGAATTTAAAAAAATCCCTCATATTTGTGCATTATAGTTGTTTTCATATACCGTAACTTATATATTATATAGAGTAAAAGGGATCTATCATTAATGAATTGGAAATCGCGTATACATGTGTATTCTTATCATACTGAAATTATTTCCGTTAGTAGTATTAAACCAATAGCGATTCATACAAGCTAAATCTTCTAATCTAAAATTGGGCCAAAGAAAGGATTTTAAATTAATTAGGTTATTTTGATCCTTATCAAGATCTTTCTTTTTATGGAAAATTGTGGTCAACTTTTGAATATTCTTATCAAATCTTGAATTTCCAGCCCTCGCCGTTTTTTTTTTTAAGTTGAAACAAATTAGAATTCGAAATTCTCTACGTCGTTTAGGGGATAGAATATTTTCAGGGACAAAGAAATCATAATTATTTTTTTTTTTATTAATATACCTTTTTTTTTTGTATCTTTTACTTATTTTGTGTTTATTTTTATGAACCAATGAAATACCTATGGTTCTATATATAATAAGTTGTCCATCGTTTTGTACAGACAAACGGACAGGTTCAATAATCAATATTCCCTTTTTCATTAATTTTGCAAAAGTGAAATTTTTCTCAATCATTAGAATGTCTAGGCTCATCTCTCCTCTTTCAATAGAAGATATCGCTATTTCGTTTGGATTTTTTAGTCTAACCAAGAGACAGTATACTTTTACATTATTGAGAATTTTTTTATTAAAAAAACAATTCCATCGCAATTGAAAACGCGAATATCTTGTGAGAAATAAATCAAGTTCCGCCTCTGTATTGCTTTTGTATTGTTTTTTATTTTTACGTTTTTTGATCGTTGATTCTGCATAATTTTCTTCAATATTTTTTTCTTGGTTTGATAGCGCTGATTCGGAATTTCTTTTTTTTTCTTTATCTGATTCAAGCTCTACTTGACCGGCCGATTCTTTTTCTTCTTTATTCAGATTATAAAATCGAAGGGATTTTTTTTCATTTGATTGTATAAAACCTTTTTTCTGTCGAGTGATCTTTTTATTACCATTTATGTTTTCATTAAAATTTAAAAGAAGTAATTTGATTGGTATGACCCACGGTTTCATTTTATATGTACTAGAAAATAAGAAAAATTCTGGAAAGAACCAAAATTCAAAATTTGTTATACGATGAGTTAGTATTTCTTCATTCATTCCCATCCAATCAAAAAAGTTTCTTTTTTGATTAGCAAGACCCGTCTTAGTTATTTTATCAATTCTTTGATAATTCTGAACTTTAGTATTAATATATTTTTTTTTACTCTTGGTATCAACCCAGGGCTCAATATTTACTTTTTTTGTAAACCAAAAGTTAAGAATTCTCCAATCAAAATATTTTCTATGCCGAATTTCCCCTATACCCTGAATATTATATTTTTCTAGAAAAGAAGAGACTAAAGAATTATCTAGAGCAATGCCTGTAGACATGTCAAAATTTTTTTCTGTAGAATGAATAGATTTGTAGCAAAAAATATTATATATAGAATCTTTTTTTAAATTCTGTTTTGGATTTAATAACGAGTCGGCCTCAAAAAAAATTTGTTTTTTGTAATTATCAAATTTATTTTTTTCATATGAATCCTCTTTGGTTAAACTTGGATTTAGAACTAGAGAATCTTGATTTCTTTTCTTTTTCCATTTTTGGGTTACTAATTTAGCCCATGCCATCTGGGGTAAATTGTATTGATAATGACTTCGCAACCAGTTTTTCCATTGATTTACTTCGGAATTAAAAAAGGTTTTATTTTTCAATTCATAATCAAAGATTCCTTGTTCTTGAAAAAAAACCTTTATTTGATTCTTAACAAAAAAGGATGTTATGCAGATGTTATATTCAAGAACAGCCTTTAATTTAGAAAAGTTACTAACGTTAATTTGTGATAATTTGTAAAATACATATGCTTGTGATAAAGAGCATGAGTCATAACTAATTTTTTTTTTATTGGATATTAAATTTTTGATAGTCGAAATAAAATAAATGGTATTTTTATTTTTTTTTATTTTTTCTCCATTTTCGTCATTCTTGTAAATATATTTATCAAGAATTGTTTTTGTTGATTCAAAAAAAAGTTGTGTAGTAATTCTTGGAATATTAATGATACCAAGAAAACTAGCTATAGACAGTTGTTCGATGCCAAATTTTAGAAAAAAACTGGATTTACGAACTAATCGGGTATGTTTTCTTTTGAATGTCTGCCAAATTTTTTTTGATGACTCAATTATTTTAGAATCATAACGCAGTTTGTTACAACTATTAGTTAGGTTTTGTTTTTCTTTTGAAATTTCTTCTATTTGATTTCTGATTGTCTTTATTCTATCAATCAAATTTTTTATTTTGTTTTCGCTGAGTGAAGAATTTGCCCACTCCATGGATTTCGTTTTAACAGATAGTTCATGAATCATCTGATTAATTATTATTGAATCTTTGTTAGTTTCATTTAATTCATATATTTCTCTCGGGCCAAATAATGGACTTCGATTTCGTTTTGAAAGGTCTTTTATTTTTCCTTTTATAAAAAGAAAGTTTTTGAAAATCCAGTTTTTCATTTCTTTTGCGACTTTTAGGAAAATTGTTGCTCTTTCTTTGAAAATCCCGAAAAACAGAAAAGACTTAGTTTTGAATTTTTTGATTCTTTTTTTTAATTCTTTAGAAATAGGTTGAAAAAAAGAAGGCTTTTTTTGGGCAGAACCAAATGGTAGTTGGGTTTCCATTCCCCAAACTGTTAAGAAACAAAAATCATTTTTTTCTCCTTTGGCTTTTGTTTTTTTTAGTCGATCCTTCTGAGATGCTTGAAATTTCGATTTATGCCAAGGTTTAAGATAAAAAGGAAATAGGATTTTTATCTGAATACCATCCGTTAACCACTTTCTTGGAAATTCTGTTTCGGATAGTTGAACCCCATTATAAGTGCATTTAACATGCATTTCACGTTTCCAATCCTTTAAATCCTCGGACCACTCGGGAAATTGAAATAATAACATACGGACGCTATTTTTCATTATTATCAATAAAGGTAATATAATATATTTTCTAAAAAGAGATTGAGTTACTAAGAGAGAACCTCTTATTATTTGAGCAAATAGGAAGCTATCCCAAGTTTCTGCAATTTCTATCCGTCTTTTTTCTTCTATTTTTGATTGTTCTTCTTCTTTTTTATCAAATTTTTTTTTTTTTTTTTTCCACATGAAATTTCTAAGAATTTTTTTTTTTAGACCCCATATATCAAACGAAAAAAAAAAAAGTTTATCTATTCTATCAAAAAAAAGAGGGGAATGTACTTTTGCTTGAAAAAATTCCCAAATAACTGTTTTACGCCTTTGGGAACGCATGGATCCTTTAATTATCTCTCGACGAAAATCAGATTGTTGTGAATAACGGATCAAAGCCATTTCATCTTTTTGATCAGAATTTTGATTGCCTTTGAGATTAGTATAAATCTCGTTATGTGGCTCTTTATCAGTAAAAACCACTACACGTTTTGCCTTTCTTGAACGAATTCCAGGCTCCATTGGTACATTTTCTTCATTTTCGCCTTCCAATTCTTCCAACTCACTTATTAATTTGTATGACCATCGAGGAACTTTTTTATTGATTTCATGGAAATCAATAAAATTTTTTCTAAGAGTTTGATCGTTGCTATTAGTTCTAACGACATCAAATAAAAATTTGAAAATTTTTATTTCTTCTTCTGAATGAATTTGTTCTTCTTGTTGGGGTTCTGAAAAAAAAGAAAGTTTTTTCTGTATTGACAAAGATTTTCTATTAAATTTTTCTATTGTTTGCTCAAATTTGGGATAATTAATCTTCAGAAGTAGACCATGAATCTTGTTTATCCACGATGCTCCTCTATTATTTTTTCTATAGGTTTCGGTTATGATTTGAAATGGAGGTAATTTTTTGA